TATTCTACGACTAACAATTCATTTATTTTTAAACCGATCCATTTATTATCTATTATTTGATTTACTAAGCCTTTATATTGGAATGAGTCAATAGTCAAATGGTTTGGCACTCCTTCCTGAGGAGATGAAGCAATATAATTTTGAATCAGAGCTTTTGATCTTTGTTTATCCTTCGTAGTAATAATATCTCGGGGTTTGCAACGATAACTTGGTATATCCACTATATGACCATTAACTAAAATATGTCTATGGTTAACTAATTGCCTGGCTCCGGGAATGGTCGAAGCCATACCCAACCGAAAAAGGATATTATCCAAGCGCATCTCAAGTAGTTGTAGTAAAACCTGGCCTGTTGACCCTTTGGCTTTTCCAGCGATATGCACATATCTAAGTAATTGTCGCTCTGTCAGACCATAATGAAAACGCAATTTCTGTTTTTCTTCTAAACGAATACGATATTGTGATCTTTTCCCGGAACGCAATGGGTTTTTAAGATCACTTCCGGATCTAGGTCTTTTACTAGTTAATCCCGGTAAAGCCCCCAGACGGCGTATTTTTTTGAAACGAGGTCCTCGGTAACGAGACATAAAGTAAAGACTCCTTTTTATTTTATTGAAATTTCATTCATTTTACAGAAGAAATCGAAATTAAGACTGAACTAAAGAATAAACAAAGCAAAGCGAAATCTATATAGAATGAAATGTATTGTGTTAATATCCAGATTTTTTGTTGTATATATATAGAAAGAAGATTAAGGCTCTGTTTTATGATTTATTATATAAATATAAATCTAATTGGATCTAATCAACTTTTTTTTAGAATTACCACGACATAATAGATTAGTGACTCAACGTTTGTAGAAATGGAGAGGAAAGATTCTCAATTATGGAAAAATCGATAGAGAAAAAAGCCGGCTATCGGACTCGAACCGATGACCATCGCATTACAAATGCGATGCTCTAACCTCTGAGCTAAGCGGGCTCACATAACAGAAATAATGCATAGGAATTCAAGAGACTACCGGATCCCCGCTATTAGCTGTAAAGTTCGTATGAACTATATATATATATATTTAATATAAACTATTTAATATAAACTATATATTATATATTCTAGTTCATAATTCTATCCATATATATATTCTAGTTCATAATTCTATCCATAACATAATATAACTAATAAAAAAATATAAAATTAATATGCAAATTAATATTAATAATATATTTAATAAATAAATAGAATAATATGACTAAATAGAATTCTATTCTAATAATGTAACAGATCTAATAATGTAACAGAAATAAAATATCTGACTAATTTCAATTTTATTATTATACATAATAATTATTGATGATTTCTGTTATTTTTATATTTAGCCTATTTCGAATTTACATTATTTATCTTAATTTAATATATATATTTAATATATATTTTTTACATTCCATTCTATAAATAGACTAATAAATTCGAAATATAAAAAAAGAAATTTTTTATAATAATTTATAATAATAAGATATTGAAAATACCAAAAAATTGGAATTCCTTTTTTAGATTTGAGAATAGTTATAACAAATAAGGTTAATTATATTCATATTATAGCGGATCAGTCCTAAGAAAAGTATAAAATAAGGATAAAGATACAACAATAAAAATGATAATCAGACATTCCTCTGATTTCGTTCGAAAAAGGATGAAGATAGGACAAAAAAAACAATAAGGAAGAATATCGACCCTTCCAGTATTCCAAAGCACACTCTAAAAATAAAAGGGAAGGGGGACGTATATATATGTGGTATATACCTCTCTATATTGAATTGTGGATACATCAATGATAGAATCATTTCTGATTGAAACAAAGATGATTCATACAATAGAGGTGGAACGAGAGGGGATAGCCAAAAAAATAAAATAGGCATACACAATTTTTTAATATAGGAATCATTATATAATGAACTCAATGGTTCCAAGATAAATGAAAAAGTTGGGTAAAATTACAACTGGATCCTTGTCTAAAAGGGTAGACGCTACGGACTTGATTGGATTGAGCCTTAGTATGGAAACCTGCTAAGTGAAAACTTCCAAATTCAGAGAAACCCTGGAACTAAAAATGGGCAATCCTGAGCCAAATCTTTATTTTTTGAAAAACAAGGGTTTAAAAAAGAGAATAAAAAAGGATAGGTGCAGAGACTCAATGGAAGCTGTTCTAACGAATGGAGTTGACTACGTTGCGTTGGTAACTCAAATTCTTCTATAACAAAAAATGATTAATCGGACGAGAATAAAGAGAGAGTCCCATTCTACATGTCAATAGCGACAACAATGAAATTTATAGTAAGAGGAAAATCCGTCGACTTTAGAAATCGTGAGGGTTCAAGTCCCTCTATCCCCAGTAAAAAGCCCGTTTTACTTCTTTACTATAATTCTCCTTTTTTTTTATAAGTGGTTCAAAGAAAACAAAGAAAATTCAATATCTTTCTTATTCATTTTACTCTTTCACAAA